CGTTGAGTTCTTAATAATCATAATATTTTTTTTTAGAGATGTTTCAAAAACCTCCACCTTTTCCGATGATGTTTTTAAAAAATGAACTTCGTTAATTGATTCAGAACATCTGTTACTCAATAGTATCTGTCAATACTTAAAACAAAGAAGGAATCACTCGATTTACCCTTTTTGGATGACTCACAATTATATATAAATAGAATATATTTCTATCAATCAGATATCATGCAAACCCTTTCTATACTAATAGAATAGAACCTTACTCCATTTAATCTAATAAATATTTAATCTAATAAAAGTGAATTTTTTTTTTATAAGTTCGTTGAAATTGAAGAAGTTCTATATTGCTCAATAAATTGACCTATATTTATTTGTCCACTACCACTATGTTACGTAAGAAATCTAAAAAAGGATTATGATAAAATAAACCTATATAAAAAAAAAAAAAAAAATGAAAACTACAAATATCCATTTTTTACGAACGGGATCGAGAATCTTTATTAATTCGACACAAGAAAGGGTTGGGTAAAATTCCGTTTCTTGTGTCAAGGACTAGGAGACGAACAATCTCCCCTAAAATCCTTTGTTCCTCTCATTTATACTTTGGTTTCTATTCTCCGCTTATTTATCTTTTGTTTTGATTCTAGTCAAATAGAAAACTATTGATTCATTCTATATCATACCGTTTCAATTTGGATTGAAAAAACAAATAAATAAAGAAGAGTTAAGTAAAACAGTCGCCTTCACAATATACTATGACCAGGAATGCGGTATTAAGTAATTCCCGAAATCCGGTAGAATGTAGAATGGAGAATAAAGAATATAAATAAGCAAAATTTTTTTGATCATACATAATTCCCAACAAAAATTTGTTTCTTTTTAGAGCTTGATGTTGATAAATCCGCAGATCTAGAAATTCATTTCGGACAATTGAACCTTCTCAAACTGTTTCTTTTTAAGAACCAAAAAGATTTGTGCCAAAATAACAGATGCCAAGAAGAGCAAAAGACCTTGGACACGTAATGGATCTTGAAGTACTATTTCCGCATCTCCCTGACCAAATCCACCCACATTAGGATTACTCGTTAATGGTTGATCAAGTTTGATGGATTCGCCCTCTGAAACAAGAAGTTCCGGTCCTGGAGGGATAATATCAACCACTTGACGTCCATCCGATGCATCCGCTATGGTTATTTCGTACCCCCCTTTTTCTTTTCGTATTATTTTGCTTACTATACCTGCTGCTGTAGCATTATAAACATTATTGTTACTCTTGCTCCCGTCGGGATAAATCTGACCCCTTCCCCTGTTCCCGCCTACATATATGGGATATTTTAAGAAGTGCACATCTTTCTTAGTAGCGGGGTCCGGGGAAAGAATAGGAAAGGTGATTTCACTATATTTCTGACCAGGAACCGGACCTATCACAAGAATATTTTTTTTAGTGGGACGATAGCTCTGAAAAGACAGATTTCCTATCTTTTCTTTAATCTCGGGCGAAATACGATCGGGAGGGGCTAATTCAAACCCCTCGGGTAAAATAAGAACAGCCCCGACATTCAAAGCTCCTTTTTTACCATTAGCAAGAACTTGTTTCAGTTGCAGATCATAAGGAATTCGAACAACTGCTTCAAATACAGTATCAGGAAGTACCGCTTGTGGAACCTCGATATCCACGGGTTTATTAGCTAAATGGCAATTGGCACATACAATACGGCCAGTCGCTTCTCGTGGATTTTCATAACCCTGCTGTGCAAAAATGGGATATGCATTTGAAAGGGGTGCCTGGGTTAGTATATATATCATGAGCGATACGGAAATGGATCGAGTAATCTCTTTCTTTATCCAAGAAAAGGTATTTTTAGTTTGCATGGTCCAATCATTGATCCCGAAAATTTCTACAATAAAATTAGGTAGGTCGCTAGTATAGTTCCCTATCTATAATTTTGCTATTTACTTAAATATTAAATATAAATAATTTTACTGGAATATTGGAGAAATCCCTTGGATGGGTAGTAAGTACAATTTTGAATGTTTTGCTTATGTACAAAGTAACAAATATTATAATTGGATCGTTCGATCACTTTTCAGTCATTCATTGAATGATAAATCACTACAAGTGAAGGAGATACACGATTTAAATAACGAAAGATCCAATATTTAAAAATTGTATCTAAAATGACTGGAAAAGTAGAAACAAGACCGGATATAATTTGATCATTATGAGCAAATCCAAAATCTTTGTAGACAGAGCCAATCATTAATTCCCAACCGTGGGGCGAATGGAATCCTATACATAAATCAGTTAATAAAAGAATAGAAAAAGCTTTTATTGTGTCGCTTAAGTTGTATAGGAATTCTTGAAACCAAGAGTTAAGAATAACAAGTTCTTCATTACCTAGAATAGAATAACCACTTAGAATACCGAAACAGATTATATTTGTCGAGAAGTGTAAAATTGTATGGATGCGATCCTCGTTGTGCATCTTGATCAATTGGATCGTTTCTTTGTAGATTTCGATGCGAGGCTTTTGTAAATGTGTTTCCGGGTATTCCTTTATCATTTCGTCCAAACGTAAGAGTTCCTCTAAGTCTATGAATTCTTTTAGAATACTCTTTTCTTGAATATCATTCAAAAAAATTTCGGATTGCCTAGTATTCCACCAATTAGTAAACCAAGATTCCAGACTTTTATTAAATGAGAGAGAGATCCACCAAGGCAAAAATACTATAGATGCAAGATATAGAAGGGAAATTAATACTTTCTTTTTTGCCATTTTTTCGTCTGTGAATTTTTAAATTTTTAATGAACGCACCTCATTCGTCGACTCTATATGATACTAATATTTCTATCAAGCATAAGTTCTATTACAAGTCATCGATGTATTTCCGGATTTTTTTGTGATTCAGTACAGCGGTTAGTCCTTGAATTTAGAAAGAATATAGAATAAGAAAGAGCCCTCTTCAAATTAAATTAATAGTAGTCGGATTTCGAGACGAAAGAACTCCCGTTCTATCAAAATATCAACTATTTAGAAAAAAAATTCTTTACTTTATGATGAAATGTTTTGTTTTGATATATGATGAATCTATCATTTAGATTTGTTACTGAATTGAGTTAAGTGGATTTACATACGCATAAAAAAAATTGTGGACATAAACAATTTAGTTTTAGAATTGTTTCATATACGTTTGCTTTGGCTCGAGTAAGCGTTCTGAAGAAACTTCAGTTAAGTTATGCTATAGAAAAAAAGATGATTCTTGAGTTTTTTATCTCTTGCAAAGTATTCATTCTTCAGTTCCTTTTTTCAAAATACTTCAATTGGTACACGCAAGAAATAGGCCAATTCAGCAGCTTTTTGCTCAATCTCTCGTGGAGTAAAATTCTCATCAGTACGAGTCAAGGGAATGGCTCCTTGTCCTTTTATTTCCATATAAAGGACACGACGAGCATAAATACCCTCTTTAATTTCTATTCTGATGGACTGAATGTCTTTCATAAGGAATTGGAGGAATATGCGACGATTTTTTCCAGGAAATCCCCAACGAAAAATACACACTATGCCCTCTTTTATATCGAATCGATCATAACCACTACCTACATTCCACGAAATTGTGCACCACAAATAGGAGCTAATAAAAAGACCTGCGATCCCATAGAAAGACATCACGATACCTTGTGGAAAAAAAATTATTTGCTGAGAAGGAAATAAAGATATAAAATTCCTACCAAAATAACTGGACGTTCCAACCAATAAAAACCCTAATGAACCTAAAAAAAGAATAAAGGCCCAACAGAAATTACTTGTTTTTCGAGACCCCGCTATAAGTTCTACCCATATACGTTCTGATCGCCAACTCATACTCTAACTAGACCTAGTTGCATTTTATTGGAATTGGGAGAATAACAAAAATAATTTTTTTTTTTACTTTTTTTTGTTTCCGAAGTAACTCTCATCAACCAGCACTATTATGATGTGAACCTTTAGGGATAATTCATCGAATTTCTTAGATCCAAACTAAAATAATAACATCCCTTTCATATGATTTCCTAATACATATATATTGACTTTACATTTCAGCAATTCTCCCCGATCCCGATCTATTTGAAAATAGTTATAATTCATTTATCATGTTTACACATACATAAGAGCTTATGCCCGAAGGAAGCCGCATATTATACCATATTTTACTAACTAGATATCCGTGTTATGATCCAAGTAAGTCTTGAAAAAAAATATATATATATAAGATTTTTCCTTGTTGTATCTAAAAAATCTTGTTTTTTTGAACATAAAGAGATAAAGAAGCCATTGCAATTGCCGGAAATACTAAGCCCACTAAAGGCACAAAAATGGAGGGGAGACTGTTGAGAGTTATCATAGAATGGGTACCTCGATTTAATATTTGTACCTGTTATTTATTGTTATATTTATTGTTTTATATTTGAACCTTATCCTTATATTGTTATAAAGATATCTTATAATTCATATATAATTGTTATATTATACTAAGTATACCTAAGTGAGTATATATATACTTAATAGGGATAGGGAGTCTATAAGTATATGTTTTAAGAAATATATATTAATTTAAGAAATATATATTAATTAATAAAATACAATAAATATATAAATAAATGGACCTATTCATCTTTCTACATGTTTCTAATTCATCTTTCTACATGTTTCTACATGAAATATATATATACGATAATCCACCCTTTTATTATTCGTATTAGTAGTTATTATCTTTTCTTGTCTTATAAATTTCATAATTTAATAAAATTTTAAAGTATTTCCTAAAAACTCCCAAAGAATTCGTTATAATACGATCCAACAAAAAGGATTCTTAGTGGGGGATTATTTTCGGGAGATATAGAAAGATGCAAGACCTTGTTAACTAATTCCACGGAAGAAAGCGAAAGAATTCACTCTTTTGTTTAATAGAAATTTCCTAGTTAGTATTAGTAACCAGGAATATCGATAAAAAAACGATCC